TAATTGTCAGCAAAGTTGTTTTTTTATTTGTTCTTTATTTAATTGAAAACTTTATTTAATTGAAAATATTAATATTCTATTTATATGTATATATTATTTTTCATTTTATTTCCTTTTTTTATGCAAATCCAAAAATTCCTCTTTTTTATACATAGGTCGTCGATTCGGCATTGGATAATAAAGGGCAAGGTGCCCTTTATTTATTCTAGTAAATGGTTCAAATCATTTTATCGATATGAGTGTTATATATCGGAAAAATTACCAACTATTTTTTTTTTTTGAAACCATTTCGGTTTTAACGTAGTGGTAGAAAGAGTACCATATTGTGCCCGGACTTCAAACAGTTTAGCTTTAACCATGTTAATGGTCTCACATTATTGGTTGGTTGATAGAGAATCAAAGTTGACTTACCAATGAATAACGAAATGCTATGGTTCTTACATATGATTTATGAATTTACTCAGAAGGAATTCGTCGAGATTATGCACTTTTTTCCTATTTATCCTATACTATAATAAAAAAAAAAATAAGAAATATATATATAAAATAACATAAATAAAGTACAGTCGGTTGGATCCAACCTATTCTTGAAATATACAACTCGCACACACTCCCTTTCCAAAAAAAATCAATACACCAAGCACTACACTTAGATTTATTGGATTTGTTGCTAAAATATCGGTATTAAACCCGAAACTCCCGGCGGATGGCCAGTGGCCTAAGGAAACGAAAGAATCGGTTACATTTTTCATATGCTCTCCTCTTATAGATAGGACTAACAAAGAACAGAGTTCTTTTTGTATCACTTGAGTCGTTCTTTTTTATCGATTTCTTTTTCTTAATTTCCGGTTCTTAATGGGAGTAGATTAAATCTATTTATTGAATTTGAGAATTACAAAATTTCTTATTTTTTTTGAAGTTTCCGATAAGATACTTATTAAGTTAGGTCCTGGGTCTCATGTCAATTGCAAAATATCTCCTTTGTTCAAACACTTCGTAAAAGAAAAGTCAAAATTCCATCGTACTAAACTAAGGACGGGAAGGAAGAAAGCGAGCGAATCCACTAATTCCTCATCCTCAAATCAGTCCTTCCCGGGGTATTGTCGCAACAAATACATAATTGTAGGAGTGATATAATTCACAGAAACAAACGGCAACAAGTTAATAACATAAGAAAAAGTACGTTACGTACTTTTTTACATTTTCATTCTAGGATGAAATTAAACAAAAGGATTTGCAAATAAAAGTGCTAATGCCACAACCAATCCATAAATTGTTAAAGCTTCCATAAAAGCTAGACTAAGTAATAAAGTACCTCGTATTTTTCCTTCTGCTTCTGGTTGTCTCGCAATACCTTCTACGGCTTGGCCTGCAGCAGTACCTTGACCAACTCCAGGTCCAATAGAAGCAAGCCCTACGGCCAATCCAGCAGCAATAACGGAAGCGGCAGAAATCAGTGGATTCATGATGATAGGTTCCTCACACCAAAGAAAAAAATGGTTAATGATACAATCAACCAATGAATTATTACTTATTTGATCACTAAAATCTATTGAGTCGAAGTAACTAAAACTTCGAATACAAAAAAATGAAATTAATAATTAATATAGATAGGGATAACCCCTATATAACTAGTATATATCTAATATCACATATACATTTGTTTCTTTCATAACGCAAACCGCCCACATTTTATATTGAATCAGATTCTAGAATAATTCTTCGAAAGATATACAGGGACTGTGGCTGGACTTATAGACATTCCATTTATCTAGTGTGACCCCCCTAACCCATCCGCCATTTCGTAATATCGTCTATCTTGTCTCCTACAACTCTAGTCGTATATACATAGATATATATGTATTTCTATCTATTATGTTCCCCAACCAAGAACCCCAAGCATGCATTGCCTCAATCGTGGTAAGCTTAAAAAAAAAAGACTATTTCGAAAACTAATCAATGATGACCCTCCATTGATTCCCCTATATAAGCCGCGGCTAAAGTTGCAAAAATAAGAGCTTGAATACCACTTGTAAATAATCCAAGAAACATGACAGGTATAGGAACTACTAAAGGTACTAAAGAAACAAGAACAACAACTACTAATTCATCAGCCAATATATTCCCGAAAAGTCGAAAACTAAGAGATAAAGGTTTTGTGAAATCTTCTAGGATGTTAATTGGTAAAAGTATTGGAGTTGGTTGAATGTATTTTCCAAAATAACCCAATCCTTTTTTGCTAAGACCCGCATAAAAATATGCCACTGACGTGAGTAAAGCTAAAGCAACAGTAGTATTTATATCATTTGTGGGGGCGGCTAACTCCCCATGAGGTAACTGTATGATTTTCCAAGGTAAAAGGGCACCTGACCAATTAGAAACAAAAATAAATAGGAACATAGTTCCAATAAAGGGAACCCAAGGACCATATTCTTCTCCAATCTGAGTTTTGCTCAAGTCTCTAATAAATTCAAGGACATATTCGAAGAAATTCTGACCATCGGTCGGAATGGTTTGTGGATTCCGAGCAGCTATGATGACTGAACCTAATAAGATAGTAATTACGACCCAAGAAGTGATAAGTACTTGGGCATGAATTTGTAAACCTCCTATTTGCCAATATAAATGTTGGCCTACTTCTACACCTGATATATCGTATAACCCTTTGAGTGTTTTAATGGAACATGGCATAACATTCATATTGTCCTCTGACAGAAATCGAACTTCAAAAAAAATTATTTTGATTCAACCATCTCTTTCTCAACTCATATACTTTCATCATTACTCATATAGTTAGGATACCAAGAAATCACATAACATAATATCAATATCCCATTTTATCTCTTTTAAAAAATTCAAGACAAGAATAGTAACCGATCCAATAAATCAAAATAATCAACATTAACTAATCTTATTATTCTTAATCATAACATAATCATAATCAACGACTTCTTATATAGCTAGAACGACCCTCACAAATTGCGGATACTAATTTGTTAAGAATCAATCGGATTGAAGCTATAGCATCATCGTTGGCTGGAATCGAAATATCTGCGAGATCTGGGTCACAATTTGTATCGATTAAACAAATTGTCGGAATTCCCAAAATGACACATTCTCGAAGAGCTGTATATTCTTCTTGTTGATCAACGATGATTACAATATCGGGTAACCCAGTCATATATTTGATCCCGCCCAAATATGTTTGCAAAGTAGATAATTTTCTTTTCAACATTGCTGCATCTCTTTTAGGGAGACGGTTGAGTTTCCCCATCTTTTGTTCTGCTCTTAAATCTCTGAACTTATGAAGTCTCGTTTCCGTAGTGGACCAATTCGTTAACATACCACCGAGCCATTTTCTATTAACATAATGACATCGAGCCCTTATTGCAGCCGATGCTACTAAATCCGCTGCTTTATTTTTGGTACCAACAATTAAGAAGTTTTTTCCTCGACTTGCTGCATCAAAAACTAAATCACAGGCTTCTGATAAAAAACGAGCAGTTCTAGTAAGATTTATAATATGAATACCTTTACGCTTTGCAGAGATGTAAGGGGCCATTCTAGGATTCCATTTCTTAGTACCATGACCAAAATGAACTCCTGCTTCCATCATCTCTTCCAAATGGATGTTCCAATATCTTCTTGTCATTTTTCCCACGCTTTCTCTTTTTTTTTAACAAATAAATAATTGTTCCTACGGAACCTTCTACCGGGATTGACCGTTGATACACAGCCCAAACCATTAATTTTTTTTATTACTTAACTTAATTTCTTAATTTTGTTTATTACCAAATCAATAACTAGAAAGTAAAAAGAATAAATCTCTCTTTAGGAATTATGAATTCGTGTAAATGATTTTTCTGGTGTGTCATGGAAATTGCTTGGGGCACAAGAACAAAAAAATTCTCTATGGTGTACCAAAATATCTCTCATTTCCAACTCGAATAGATTTTTCTTTTTGATTTCCAAATGAATCTTTTTGTCTTGTCTTGAACGGTGCACTAATTTTTTGAATCCAGTACCGACAGGGATAATTCCCCCCAGAACAACATTTTCTTTCAGACCCTTCAACCAATCAATACGACTCCGTAGAGCAGCTTTTGCTAAAACTCTAGCAGTTTCTTGAAAACTTGCTTCGGATATGAAACTTTGAGTATTCAGAGATGCCCTCGTTATTCCCAATAAAATTGCCCGATAACAGATCGCTTCGTCTAAAGCACGCCCCGCTCGTTCCGCTCGCAACAATCCAATTAATTCTCCAGGTAAAAAAACATTAGACATTCCATCTTCTGAAACCAACACTTTTGATGTTACTTGCCGTACAATAATCTCTATATGTCTATTATGGATCTGGACCCCCTGGGATCGATAAACCTTTTGGATCTTATTAACCAAAGAGATACGACTTTGGGCTATGGTTAGCTCGGCGCCAATTAAGAATCCCCAAGGAATTCCAAGAATTCTTGGTATACGTTCGTTCCAACCTTCAACTCTCCTTTCAAGGTTCATCGATATTGAACCAATTGAACGCACTTCTAAGATTTGTTCCACTTTTGGAAGACCTTGCGTTATGTCACCAGATCGGGATTTTTCATATATAAATGTAACTAATGTATCTCCTTCAGAAAGGGTTTGCCCATAATGTCCATGAACAGTCGCTCCTGGAGTGGCCAAATAGGGCTTAGCTGATCTTATAATTAAGGAGTCAACATGAACAATTAAAATTTGGCCAGATTTTTTTATGTGTGGTCCATATTTAACTAGACATATATTTTCACAAAGAAATTGTCCAATGCTAATTATCGTAGATGTCTCTTCACAATAATTGTGATGTAGAAAGCACCAATTTAAATGGAATGGATTCAAAATGATATTATTGCACGGACTGGGATTGAAAATCCTCCTATTTTCATCTATTAAACAGTATTTAAGTACTTCAAATACTTGGAAAGTCTGTTTAAAATTGCCAAATAGCCAATATTTGTTTAACAAGATCTGATTATGAGTTATTAAATGGTAAGATGAATAAAAGTTCATTATTTTAGGTACAATAGTACCTAAGGGGCCCAACAAATCCCTAATTGGAGTTATGGGATTCGATTCTTTTGCCACATTGTTATATTTCGAACCGTTGAATGGACCAACTCGAAAACAATTCAATGATGACAAAATTCTCAAAGATTGGCATTCCTTATTTCGATTCAATAACGTACCAATAGTTCCTTGATGCTGGGTAACTAATGGAATCCTCGTTTTGGAATAAAAAGGATTGATATTGGTGCGACCTAATCCATTAGTTGGAATCAATCCCGAACCCGCCGTATGATACCTTTTTCCGGTATATGAAATAGTACACTTGACTAACTCAATTCTTATGAAATCGCGAATCAGATCATTTGCCCTTACCTCAACAAAGGAAGCATGAGCCTCTTCTATAGAACCCTTTTTTTCTTGGTCCCAATTCAAGACTAAGCAAGTCCGAACTAATTGAATATTTGTGTGATAAATTCCTCGAATTGACTTTCCATTTCCATAAAGGATATAATTGACAACTCTAAGTTGGACATTATCTTTTTCCTGCAAGAGATCCTGCGGGAAAAGTTTTGCTAAATTTATCCCATCAGCTATTTCATATGTGACTACGGGCCGAACCAAAACAAAATACTTTTTTTTGGTAGGTGTGATCCGTTGGACATAGATCCAATTTTTCAATTTTTTTTTTGATTCCTTAGAATTTTTTTTTTCCTTTTCCGTTCCTGGTGGTATCAAAATGCCGCTGTGTCTGGATATCTTATCCGTCTCTCCGGGAAAATGAATATCTCCAGAAAAGATTTTAAGTTCAATACTTTTTTTTTTTCTCTCCACTCGGACTAATCCACCTACTCGGCTTTTTGTATTTGTATTTAAAGCGAGTTGTGTATCTACTCCAATGATACTATTGTTCCGGACCATTATGAACGAAGATCCGGGTAAGATATGCACCTCTTCGGGAATAAAAAAAAACCGATCCACTTTCATTTGGTATTTCGGACTAAATTCTTTTGCTCCTCGATATTCAATCAAATCTTCTTTTTTTACGATTGAATCCACCTCTACGGTCCCATATTTAGTAATTCCCGAACTCTTTCTTCTATATCGTGGATCATCAAAATAAGCAATAATACTATTTCTACGTAAAATACCATTTATGGGTATTTCAATCGAAATACCAAAAGAGGGTATTAGTTCTTTCTCTCGTTCTTGATCATATTGTAATGGGATGAGAAATCTATTTCTTCGCCTTTTCGCCAAGAAATCAGAATTTTCTTGGAGAATCGAAGGATATATGAAATTCCAATGACTGTTGGATATGATTCGATCAAGTCTTGAATAGTCAATAATTTCCTTATCTTTTTTAAGAGTACCGGAAAGATCCAACAATTTATGTCTTACTTGATCATTAGTGATTGAGAGGTCAGAGATATATCTTTCGTCGACAGAAAAAGAATGAACATTCATTTGATCTTGATCCTTGTGGAGCGAAAAAGACACTATACTGGATCTGTACGGACCTCCTGCTAATATCCATAAATGACTTGTTTTTGGTAATAGATGAACATTACTATATATATATTCAGGTGCGTGGTAGACATCGGTACTCCAGTGCATTTCTCCCTCTGATTCAGAATAAATATGTTTTCGAACCCTCTCTTTAAAATGAAAAGTAGACGTTCCGGCCCGAATCTCAGCAATCACTTGTTCAGATTCTACATATTGATCATTTTGAACTAAAATCAAACTTTTTGGTGGAATATTCAAACTATGTATAATATCCCGACTCTCAATAGTTACATACAAGTCTATAGAACATAGAAAAGCAGGATGCCCATGACGAGTACGTGTGGGATGAACCAAATACTCATTGAACTTTATTTTTCCATTATAAGGAGCTCGTACATGTTCGGCAGTACCGCCTGTGAATACTCCACCTGTATGAAAAGTTCTTAATGTTAGTTGAGTCCCCGGTTCTCCAATTGATTGACCCGCAATAATACCTACGGCTTCTCCCAATTCAACCAGGTCGCCGTGAGTCGGGCTTCTTCCATAACATAATTGACAGATCCAAGATGTATTCCTGCAAGTAAAGGGGGTTCTAATATATATTGGTTGTGCTCGAAAGGTTATGAATCGATTGGCAAGTCCAATCCCAATATCTTGATTTCGAGCGGCAATGCATCGTATCCCCATATATATATCGTCTGCCAATACACGACCAATTAGGGTTTGGACAAAAATTTTTTCTGTCACTCCATTTCGAGGACTCATGGAAATAGCTCGGATAGTACCACAATCTGTTCTACGTACAATAATGTGTTGAACTACTTCGACAAGTCTACGCGTGAGGTATCCAGCATCTGATGTTCGTACAGCAGTATCCACGACTCCTTTTCGAGCCCCGTAGCAGGAAATTATATATTCTGTCAAAGAAAGTCCTTCGCGTAAATTGCTTTGAATGGG